GAAATATCTGATTCTCTATCTTATTGTATATATATAGATTAATATTGTAATGTAATGAATATTCTGACTTATAGCTTCCTTGTTCGTCTCCTAAGTATAAGATAGAGATATATTTCTTTATTTCGAATTTCTTTATTTATATACGATATTTTCATTTATTTATTTATATACGATAGGTCCCGAGAATATTGTAATGAATATTCTGACTTACTTGATCTGACTTATAGCTTACTTGTTCGTAGACAAAGCGGATTCGGAATTCTCTTTCATTCCAAAGGCATAACCTGTATCCATGCGCTTCATATTCGCCCGGAGTTCGCTCCTAGAAATATATCCATCCCTGCCCCCTCACGTCAATCCCATGAGCCTCTTATCCATTCTCATTCAATCCCGGCGGGGGGGGCAAGTCAAAATAGAAAAACTCACATTTGGGGTTAGGGATAATCAGGATCGAACTGATGCCTTCCACCACGTCAAGGTGACACTCTACCGCTGAGTTATATCCCTATCCCTTCTTTGCCTCCATCGAGAAATAGAACTGACGAATTCTAAGGTCAAGAAAATAAACGCCACTATTCTTGAACAACTTTGAACCGAGCCTTCTCTTTGCACTATTTTATTTATATGAAATATTTTATTTATATTAAATATAATGGGGCAAATCGGATTCAATTGTCAACTGCCCCTATCGGAAATAGGATTGACTGCGGATTCGAGCCATAGCACATTAATTGTTATGTTCTATAACATTTATTTGTTATTCTTTTCTATTCTATATTCATATGAATTCGGAATTGAATAGATAAGAATGAAAAGAATAGAGTTAATAGGGACGATTCTAATAGTTTAGAATAGGGACGATTCTAATAGTTTAGAATAGGGACGATTCTAATAGTTTATTAAATTCCTATGCATGTCAAATTTCTCTTATGTGAGCCCGCTTAACGGATCGGTTAGAGCATCGCATTTCTAATGCGATGGTCGTCGGTTCGATTCCGATAGCCGGCTTTTCTCTATTTATATTCGATTTTTTACATGATTGATGATAATATCGTTTTTTGAAATCAAACGAATATTCAAAAAACGTTTCTCCTTTTCCAAAGATTACTGAATTTTTTATTATGTTATAGGAATTTCCAACTATGTCAAGAAAAGTTTTTTCTATATATATAGAATAGAAAGGGTTTGGGTTTCATAAAACCGCACGATTTTCCCGATCGAAATCAAGGAGGTTTTCCATGAAGAAGATTTTGTTCAGCATGTTCTATTCGATACAGGTAGGAGAAGAACCCGACACGGATCAACCCCCTCTTCTTGCGCCAAAGATCTTATCATTTCCGAAGGAACTGGAGTTCCGTCTCTTTTCCATTTCTATTCAAGAGTTCTTATGTGTTTTCACGCCCCTTTGAGACCCCGAAAAATGGACAAATTCCTTTTCTTAAGAACGCATACAAGATGCGTCACTAC